ACAGGCATAGGTCAATTAAATGGTATTCCCATAGCAATTGGGGTTATGGATTTTCAGTTTTTGGGGGGTAGTATGGGATCTGTAGTAGGCGAGAAAATCACTCGTTTGATCGAGTATGCTACTAATCGATCTCTACCTGTTATTATTGTGTGTGCTTCCGGAGGAGCACGTATGCAAGAAGGAAGTTTGAGCTTGATGCAAATGGCTAAAATATCTTCTGCTTCATATAATTATCAATCAAATAAAAAGTTATTCTATGTATCAATCCTTACATCCCCTACAACTGGTGGAGTAACGGCCAGTTTTGGTATGTTGGGAGATGTCATTATTGCTGAACCTAACGCGTACATTGCTTTCGCAGGTAAAAGAGTAATTGAACAAACATTGAATAAAACAGTACCCGACGGTTCACAAGCAGCTGAGTATTTATTCCATAAGGGCTTATTCGACCCAATCATACCGCGTAATCTTTTAAAAGGCGTTCTGAGTGAGTTATTTCAGCTACACGGTTTTTTTCCTTTGAAAAATAGATATATATAATATAGAAATAGAACGAAAATATTAAAATCTAGAAAAAATGGAAGTTCTTGGTAGGCAAGGCATAGAAAGAACTTCCATTTTTTATTAGAAATCTAATACCTTTTTGTTGGGTTGAATTAGTTTAGTTAGAGTCGCGAACTTATAATAAACTCTTTATCTTTAATAAAAAAAACTCTTTATTTTATTAGTAAGATAGAAAGAGTATTAAGGACGGGAGAATTCATAAAATTTCTTAAACTTAAAGTGGGTTGTCATACATATTCGTGTAGAAAGATGAATAGGTACACTAAATTTTCATTTAGTTCTCATTCCTTGCACTTATTAAGTACTTAATATTATTTATCTTAATATTATTTATAATAATTATAATATAATATAATAGATATACTTATGATATCTTTATATTTATAATAGATACAAATATTAAATTGAGGTACCCGTTCTATGACAGATCTTTACTTACCTTCTTTTTTTGTCCCTTTAGTAGGCCTAGTATTTCCGGCGATTGCAATGGCTTCTTTATTTCTTCATGTACAAAAAAATAAGATTGTCTAGACCTGATGGGGCCAACCAGATATTTTTTTTTGTACAGATATTTGTTTAGTGTAATGCGGTATGATATGTGCCTTTTTTCCGAATACAAATGAAAGAACTGTTATGCATGCGGATACATGATATCCGTATAAATCCATGTATATACGGGTTATAAAAACGATCGGCAAATATTTTTATAATAGAAAGTCAATGTATCTAACCAATTACTCCTAAGAGTTCATATCAGAATAGTTTTAGTTGATGAAAGTTACTTTGGCATCAAGAAAAGTCAATTTTTTTTTCTGAATTCCAATCGAATGCAATCGGATCTAGTATAGTATGAACTGGCGATCAGAACATATATGGATAGAACTTATAACAGGGTCTCGAAAAGCAAGTAATTTTTTCTGGGCCTTTATTCTTTTTTTAGGTTCACTAGGATTCTTAGTGGTTGGAATTTCTAGTTATCTTGGTAGGAATCTGATACCTGGATTTCCTTCTCAACAAATTATTTTTTTTCCACAAGGGATCGTGATGTCGTTCTATGGGATCGCGGGTTTATTCATTAGTTCCTATTTGTGGTGCACAATATCGTGGAATGTAGGTAGTGGTTATGATCGATTCGATAGAAAAGAAGGAATAATGTGTATTTTTCGTTGGGGATTCCCCGGAATAAATCGTCGCATTTTCCTTCGCTTCTTTATGAAAGATATCCAATCAATCAGAATGGAGGTTAAAGAGGGTCTTTTTCCTCGTCGTATTCTTTATATGGAAATCAGAGGCCAAGGAACCATCCCCTTGACTCGTACTGATGAGAATTTGACTCCACGCGAAATTGAACAAAAAGCTGCCGAATTGGCCTATTTCCTGCGCGTACCAATTGAAGTTTTTTGAATTTTTATCAAAAGGAACAAATTCGTTCGGATTTATCCAATTGAGATATTCGGAAATCCCATTTACTTAGAATTTACTTATTCTATTATAAATATATATATTTCATCCGAAACGGGATCCTTAATTCTATTTCTATATTCTTTTTTCTAGATCTAAGGACTACATTTTTACAAAAAACTGGGAATAGATCCGATCCATAGGTTCGATACCTTGTTATAGAACTCGTGCTTTATAGAAATATAAGATCAGATAAAGTTGACAAATGAAGCAGTTCATTAACAATTCACAGAAAAAAAAAATGAAAAAAAAGAAAGCATTGGCTTCCCTCGCGTATCTTGCATCTATAATATTTTTGCCCTGGTGGATCTCTCTCTCATTTCAAAAAAGTCTGGAACCTTGGATTATTCATTGGTGGAATACTAGGCAATCCGAAAATTTTTTGAATGATATTCAAGAGAAAAATGTTTTAGAAAAATTCCTAGAATTAGAAGAACTATTCTTGTTGGATGAAATGATAAAAGAATACCCAGAGACACATATAAAAAAGCTTCGTATAGGAATACACAAAGAAACGATACAATTGGTCAAAACACATAATGAATATCATCTCCATATCATTTTGCATTTGTCGACAAATATAATCTGTTTTACTATTCTAAGTGGTTATTTTATTCTGGGTAATGAAGAACTTGTTATTCTGAATTCTTGGATTCAGGAATTCTTCTATAACTTAAGTGACACAATAAAAGCTTTTTCTATTCTTTTAGTTACTGATTTATGGATTGGATTTCACTCAACCCATGGTTGGGAACTAATGATTGGTTCGATCTACAATGATTTTGGATTGGCTCATAATGAGCAAATTATATCTGGTCTTGTTTCCACTTTTCCAGTTATTCTAGATACAATTGTGAAATATTGGATCTTCCGTTTTTTAAATCGCGTATCTCCTTCGCTTGTAGTCATTTATCATTCAATGAATGAATGATAAACTTATTTGATTTCCTGATTTGATTTCCTGATATCAATCAAAAAGTTTTTTCACGTAAAAAAACTTTTTGATTGATATCATTCTTTATACTTTTCAAGGCCTTCATCCTGTTTTCGTCGAATTTTTTCAGTACAATGGCAGACTCGTGGATAGGGAACTATACTAGCTACCTATCTAATTTATTGTAGAAATTTCGGGATCAATGATTGGATCATGCAAAATAGAAATACTTTTTCTTGGGTAAAGGAACAGATGACTCAATTTATTTCTGTATCGATCATGATATATGTAATAACTCGAGCATCTATTTCAAATGCGTATCCCATTTTTGCGCAGAAAAGTTATGAAAATCCACGAGAAGCAACCGGGCGAATTGTATGCGCCAATTGCCATTTAGCTAATAAGCCTGTGGATATTGAAGTTCCGCAAGCTGTACTTCCTGATACTGTATTTGAAGCAGTTGTTCGAATTCCTTATGATATGCAAGTGAAACAAGTCCTTGCTAATGGTAAAAAGGGGGCTTTGAACGTGGGGGCTGTTCTTATTTTACCCGAGGGATTCGAATTAGCCCCCACCGATCGTATTTCTCCCGAGGTGAAAGAAAAGATAGGAAATCTGTCTTTTCTGAGTTATCGTCCTAATAAAAGAAATATTCTTGTGATAGGTCCTGTTCCAGGTCAAAAATATAGTGAAATCGTCTTTCCCATTCTTTCCCCCGACCCTGCTACAAAGAAAGACGTTAACTTCTTAAAATATCCTATATATGTAGGTGGGAACAGGGGAAGGGGTCAGATTTATCCTGATGGGAGCAAGAGTAACAATACAGTCTATAATGCTACATCCGCGGGTATAGTAAGCAAAATAGTACGTAAAGAAAAGGGGGGATATGAAATAACCATAATTGATGCATCGGATGGTCACCAAGCGGTTGATATTATACCTCCAGGGCCAGAACTTCTTGTTTCAGAGGGTGAATCTATCAAGCTTGATCAACCATTAACAAGCAATCCTAATGTAGGGGGGTTTGGTCAGGGAGATGCAGAAATAGTGCTTCAAGATCCATTACGCGTCCAAGGCCTTTTGTTCTTCTTGGCATCTATTATTTTGGCACAAATTTTTTTGGTTCTTAAAAAGAAACAGTTTGAAAAGGTTCAATTATATGAAATGAATTTCTAGATCCAGAAATTCCTTACCATCAAGTTGATAAAAAGTGCCGAATTCTTGTTGATCTAAAAAATGAAATATGTATTTCTGTAAACTTCCTTAAACCTACTTTGCTGTGTTTTTTGTTTATAGTATTTTTGCGAGATCTATGGAATTCATTACTTGTATTCCATTTTTAGTACTAGGCACTAGCCAATAGGTATACAAAAACAAAGGAAGAAGATACAAGACAAGGACTGGATAAATGAAATGAAAGGAACAGGTACCTCTAGGAAGGATTATAAGTCTTCCTAATCTTCTATTCGACACAAGAAAAGGTAGAACTCCTTTTTCTTGTGTCGTCTTGTATCGAAATAATAATGCTTTTTCTCTTGTTCACCAAAGATTAATATTTCTTCTTTTCCGGATATATCGGAAATCTTTTGTTTAGATTAATACATTCATTATTTTAAATAAATAAAAACATAAGAAATAAGAAGTAGTAGACAAACAAAAAGTTTTAGAGGGGATTCATTCATTGAGTAAATGGAGCTTCTTCTTCTATTATTCAATTAACTTCCACTTTTAATTTATATTATTTATTTTTCAATATTACTAAAAATTTACTTGTTTGGTTGAAAAGCGGCGCAGATTAGAATCTATTTTTACGCATACCTAAATGCTTATTTTTTATTTTATCTTTTTTTTCTATTTTATATACAATAAGTTTTTATTTGTTTACTATAAGAAATGTAGAAATTATTTGGAGAATATCTCATCCGTTTAAATTATCCATATGATATTGGATTACCCCCAAAATAGATTGATTCCCTCTTTCTTGTTGTTTCGTAAGATAAGAGTTAATGAGCGCCAGAGCCTCTATTATATATAAATCAAT